ATAGTTGGAATAATCACATTAATAGTTGTATTGACTCTTATCTTCGTTCTCAAATCTGTATTGATAGTTACATTTTAAGTGGTAGTGACAATTACAATGATAATCATATTTATAATTGCATTTGTGGTGAAGGTGGAAATAGTAGTGAAGGCAAGAATTTCAATATAAGAACTCGCGCAAATGGTAATGATTTAACTCTAAAAGAAAGTTCTAATGATCTCGATCTATACAAGCATTTGTGGGTTCAATGCGAAAATTGTTATGGATTAAATTATAAGAAATTGTTTAAGTCAAAAATGAATATTTGTGAACAATGTGGATATCATTTGAAAATGAGTAGTTCAGATAGAATCGAACTTTCGATTGATCCAGGTACTTGGGGTCCTATGGATGAAGACATGATCTCTCTGGATCCCATTGAATTTCAGTCTGAAGAAGAGGCTTATAAAGATCGTATTGATTCTTATCAAAGAAAGACAGGATTAACTGAGGCTATTCAAACAGGCACGGGTCAACTAAACGGTATTCCTATAGCAATCGGAGTTATGGATTTTCAGTTTATGGGGGGTAGTATGGGATCCGTAGTAGGCGAGAAAATCACCCGTTTGATCGAATATGCTACCAATAATTTTTTACCTCTTATTCTAGTGTGTGCTTCCGGAGGAGCACGCATGCAAGAAGGAAGTTTGAGCTTGATGCAAATGGCTAAAATATCTTCTGCTTTATATGATTATCAATCAAATAAAAAGTTATTTTATGTATCAATTCTTACATCTCCTACTACTGGTGGAGTGACCGCGAGTTTTGGTATGTTGGGGGATATCATTATTGCTGAACCCAATGCCTATATTGCATTTGCGGGTAAAAGAGTAATTGAGCAAACATTGAATAAAACAATACCTGAAGGTTCACAGGCGGCTGAATATTTATTCCATAAGGGTTTATTCGATCCAATCGTACCACGTAATCCTTTAAAAGGTGTTCTGAGTGAGTTAGTTCAGCTCCACGGTTTTTTTCCAAAATTCAATCAAATAGAGTCTTAAGTTAAATTATTTTCTTTTCTTTGTAGTGAAAAGGTAGTTAGTTAGTTTATCAGAATCAAAGTCAAAGCCCATTATGCGGGCTTTGACTTTGTGACATAAAAAGGAATTGTCGAAAAACGAATTATGTGGATAATTATTCTTTTTTTTTTACCGATATTACTGATTACTAATGAGTAAACCTCTATCAACAAGATAAAAAGCGAATTTTTCCTTCTGTGAAATGAAATTCGAATTTGGCGAGACAAATAAAACGAATTTTATCTTCCTCTAATTTTATCTTCCTCTATTGCGTATGTATATATAATTCAAATATAGAAAAAATATAAATATAGAGTTTTGCATCTTTCTATATCTCCCGAGAATTCTATTTTGACTAAAAATCCCTGTTCTTGGATCGGATTCTAACGAATCGAATCTTTCGACAATTTGTAATAAACTCTTTCTTTATTAAATTCAAATTCGAAATTCAAATTAGAAGATAAGAACAATAGAATAAGAATAATAAGAAAAGTAAGAATAAAGTAAGATAATAAAGAAAGTCGATTATCTTATCATACACCTATTTTATTTGATTTAGAAAGATGGGCAAGCCCTTTTATTTAATTCTACATTCCTTGCACTTATTAGATATATATACTCGCTTAGATATACTTAGTATTTAGATATACTTAGTATAATATACGAATTATAATATAATTATTATAAGATATATTTCTAACTAACAATATAACAATAATAGGTACAAATAGTAAATCGAGGTACCCATTTTATGACAACTTTCAGCAGCTTTCCCTCTATTTTTGTGCCTTTAGTGGGCCTAGTATTTCCGGCAATTGCAATGGCTTCTTTATCTTTGTATGTTCAAAAAACTAAGATTTTTTAGATTCGATGGGGCCAAGGCCAAGACCAAATCTTATCTATTTTTTTTTCAAGACTTAGATGCCACGGATATCTATTTAGTAGAATATTGTATAACATCCGGCTTCCCCGAACATAAATGAAAAAGCTCCTCTTATGCATACGTAAACATGATATAGGGGTAAATGAATTATAGCAAGCGGATCGGTACCGAACGGATGTATGAAATTAAAGTCTATATATCTAGCAGGTCTGTATAGGGGATCATATAAAGGGGATGATTTTAGATCTAAGCAATTTGATGAATTACTTCTAAAAGTTCATATCAAAAGAGTACTAGTTGATGAGAGTTACTTCGGAAACAAAAAAAGTCAAGTAGAATCTTTTTGGTTATTCCCTCAATTCCAATAAAATGCAACCGGATCTAGTATGTATGAGTTGGCGATCAGAATCTATATGGATAGAATTTATAGTGGGGTCTCGAAAAACAAGCAATTTCTGCTGGGCCTTTATCCTTTTTTTTGGTTCATTAGGGTTTTTATTAGTTGGAACTTCTAGTTATCTTGGTAGGAATTTGATATCTTTATTTCCGTCTCAGCAAATAGTTTTTTTTCCACAAGGAATCGTGATGTCTTTCTATGGGATCGCAGGTTTCTTTATTAGTTCCTATTTGTGGTGCACGATTTTTTGGAATGTAGGTAGTGGTTATGATCGATTCGATAGAAAAGAGGGAATAGTATGTATTTTTCGTTGGGGTTTTCCTGGAAAAAATCGTCGAATCTTTCTACGATTCCTTATGAAAGATATTCAGTCCATCAGAATAGAAGTTAAAGAGGGTATTTATGCTCGTCGTGTCCTTTATATGGAAATCAGAGGCCAGGGGGCCGTTCCCTTGACTCGTACTGATGAGAATTTGACTCCACGAGAAATTGAGCAAAAAGCTGCTGAATTGTCCTATTTTTTGCGTGTACCGATTGAAGTCTTTTGAAATGAATTGCAGAATAAATGCTTTCTCGGCAGGAGGAAAAAACTCAAGCCAAGAATCCTCTTTTTTCTATAGCGGAACTAAACTGAAGTTTCTTCAGAATGCCCATTCGAACCAAAGCAAAGCAGACGTATACGTAAGAGTCATAACATAAAACAAAACCGTTTTTTTTTTTGTCCACAAAGATTGTTTTTTATGCGTCTGTAAATGTAAAACCACTCAACTTAATTCAGTAACAAAACAAGGAAGAAATCGAAATAATGGATTCATCTCATATATCAAAGTATTTCGAAATAAAGACTTTCGCTTTTTATTTTCAATATTTGAAGTTGATACGTTAGATACAGATGGATCATATCTTGTAAATTTTCTCTACTTTCCTTTTGTCAATCGGCCCCTCCCCTTTTATCCTTTCTTTGGTGCTCCTTAAGAACTAAACAAGTATATTTCTTTCTTATAACATAATGATAAACGTAATGAGAACTTTTCTGTCTTTTTTTTGTCACTCATTTTTGATCATCATAATATTTTTCATAATTTTTTGTTTCAATTATTCCTGGACTCTAGACTATATATAGTCTAGATAAACCGCGAAAATTTTTCGACATGGTTGATTGATATCTTGATATAGACAGGGAGCTCCTTCGTCTCAAAATCTGAATAGAATAATCTTTATTATTTGAAGCGGTTCTTTCGGGCAGTTATCGAAAGAGGGCAATTGCTTCGAATTTGATCAATTGAGATATCTGGAAACAATATAACAATAATATATATATTTCATTCGAACATTCGAATTCAAAGTGGATTCTTATTTTCTATTTCTGTATTCTTTTTAGATTCAAGGACTAAGCGCTGAATCAAAAAACAAAAAACAGAAAATAGATTCATAGGCCCCTACCTTATAATATAATGAATATAATGAAAGTCTTGCCTGATAGAAAGAGTAGATCACATAAAGTCAACGAATGAGGTGGGTTCATTAACAATTCACAGATGAAAAAATGGCAAAAAAGAAAGCATTCACTCCCCTTCTATGTCTTGCATCTATAGTATTTTTGCCCTGGTGGATCTCTCTCTCATTTAATAAAAGTCTGAAATCTTGGATTACTAATTGGTGGAATACTAGGCAATCCGAAACCTTTTTGAATGATATTCAAGAAAAGAGTATTCTAGAACAATTCATAGAAGTAGAGGAACTCTTCCTGTTGGACGAAATGATACAAGAATACCCGGAAACACATCTACAAAAACTTCGTATAGGAATCCACAAAGAAACGATCCAATTGATCAAGATGCACAATGAGGATCGTATCCATACGATTTTGCACTTCTCGACAAATCTAATCTGTTTCGTTATTCTAAGTGGTTATTCTATTTTGGGGAATGAAGAACTTGTTATTCTTAACTCTTGGGTTCAAGAATTCCTATATAATTTAAGCGACACAATAAAAGCTTTTTCTATTCTTTTATTAACTGATTTATGTATCGGATTCCATTCGCCCCACGGTTGGGAACTAATGATTGGCTATATCTACAAAGATTTTGCATTTGCTCATAATGATCAAATTATATCTGGTCTTGTTTCTACCTTTCCAGTCATTCTAGATACAATTTTTAAATATTGGATCTTTCGTTATTTAAATCGTGTATCTCCGTCACTTGTAGTTATTTATCATTCAATGAATGACTGAAAAATGATTCACGGATTCAATTATAATCTTTCTTACTTTGTATAGAAGCAAAGCATGCAAACAAAGTCGTACTTATTTTACTCTTTCTACCCATCAGGGGAATACAATTCCTCCTCTATTTCAGTAATTTTTTTTTCAGTAAAAGTAAATAGCAGAATCGTGGATAGGGAACTATACTAGTGACCTACCTAATTTTATTGTAGAAATTTTCGGGATCAATGATTGGACCATGCAAACTAGAAATACCTTTTCTTGGATAAAGGAGGAGATTACTCGATCCATTTCCGTATCGCTCATGATCTATATAATAACCGGGGCATCCATTTCAAATGCATATCCCATTTTTGCGCAGCAGGGGTATGAAAATCCACGAGAAGCAACTGGGCGTATTGTATGTGCCAATTGCCATTTAGCTAATAAACC